AACCCGGAACATGCCATTGGGAAGCGATTCGGTAATTAAACCTTCATGAATCCATTTTTGTTCTTTCATTCCAGGTAAAGCCCCCTTGAAGTATCAACTAATGTAGGAGGAACAATATTAGACAACTCGTCCCTTTTCTTTTTTTTTTTACAATTACAAAAAATAAGTTTCGGATCCAATTTGTAAAAGATTACCATATATAACACAAAATTTCTCCGCCGATTCCTTCTAGCCGAGCCTCTCGGTCTGTCATTATACCTCGAGAAGTAGAAATAATTACAATCCCCATCCCGCCTAAAATTCGAGGAATTCGTTGATAGTTAGAATAGATTCGTAGACCAGGTCGACTGATCCGTTTTAAATTTAAAAGATTTCTATAGGGCCTTTTCCTATTCCTTCTATGTCGCAGTGTTAAAACCAAAAAATATTTGTTGTTTTCTCGATGTTTTCTCACGTTTTCGATAAAACCTTCTCGGAAAAGTATTTTGGCAATATTTTCGGCAATATTCGTAGATGTTATCCGAACCACTCTTTTTTTATCCATATCAGCATTTCGTATAGAGGTTATTATCTCAGCAATAGTGTCCCTACCCATGATGAACTAAAATTGTTGGTGACTCAAAATTTGCTATAATCAACATGTTTTTCCTTTTTTTGTTTATGAATAATTAAAGGTATATGCGTGAGATACAATCTATTTCTTAATCTATTTTTTTTTTCAAATACTCCGCTATAAACATATCACGATCTCATTTTATAATACCTCGGGAGCTAATGAAACTATTTTAGTAAAATTTAATTGTCTTAATTCTCGGGCGATCGCCCCAAAAATTCGAGTTCCTTTTGGATTTCCTTCTTCATCAATAACAACTGCAGCATTGTCATCATATCGTATTATCATACCGTTGTCACGTTTGAGTTCTTTACAGGTACGCACAATTACAGCTCGGACCACTTCTGATCTTTCTAGGGGCATATTTGGTACTGCTTCTTTGATCACAGCAACAATAACGTCACCAATATGAGCATATCGACGATTGCTAGCTCCTATGATTCGAATACACATCAATTCTCGAGCCCCGCTGTTATCTGCTACATTTAAATGGGTCTGAGGTTGAATCATATCATTTTGTAATCTGTTCTTTTAATGCAAAGGACAAAGAAAAAAAATATTGTTTGTCTAAAAAAAAAGAAATTTGCCATTTTTTTCATACCCAAGACCCTTTCCTTTCTGTTGGTTCTACTTTTTTATCCTTTATCCCGAAATAACAAATTGAGTCCGTATAGGCATTTTGGATGCTGCTATTGAAATAGCCCTTCTAGCTATATTTTCTGTTATTCCGCTCATTTCATAAAGTATTCGACCCGGTTTAACAACAGCTACCCAATATTCGGGGGATCCTTTCCCCGAACCCATACGTGTTTCTGCGGGTCTTACTGTAACTGGTTTGTCTGGAAATATGCGTACCCATATTTTTCCATCACGACGCGCATTTCGTGTCATTGCTCGTCGACCTGCTTCTATTTGTCTAGATGTGATCCAAGCAGGTTCAAGTGCCTGAAGAGCATATTTACCGAAACAAATATGATTCCCTCGATAAGATATTCCCTTCATTCTTCCTCTATGTTGTTTACGGAATCTGGTTCTTTTGGGGTTATAGTTGATGGTTGTTTCTGAATTCCATCTCTACTACAGAACCGGACGTGAGAGTTTCTTCTCATCTGGCTCCTCGCGAATAAAAGTAAAAAAAAAAATAGAATATTTCGAATCTTAATTAATTAAAGTAAGATTTAATTAATTAAAGTAAGATTTAATTAATAAAATATACATGTATTTATTTAATATTTAATATAATACATTACATTGAATATTGAATCGTGGAATTCTTTGAATAATCTATTAGTAATTTTTATATCTTCTTTGAATAGATAACTAAAGATTTTACTTTCTATTTTAGAAATCATATTCTTATTTTAGAACAAATTTTTTGTTTTTCTTTTTATCGTCCAAATTTAGCAATCCAAAAAAGAAATTTTTCGCGGGCGAATATTGACTCTTCTAGTTAATTAAGTTTTAGGCCTGTCTCGTTACTTCTCAGAATAGATGAATTGATCTCCGGTTCGTTCCGCCATCCCGACCGGTGAATCGTTAAGATTCCTTTTTCAATAAAATCTTTTGCATTCACAGCTTCCATCGTTCCCATCGCTTCTTACTTAATGCTTAGGTCCGAATTTTACAACGGAGCTCATAATGAAATTTGTTTTTGAGTCAATCTTCTCAGTCTTTATTGGCTCGAAGCTCTTTATTTTTTTTTTTTTGCTTTTGTTCTATAAGAAGAGTCCTTTAATTATGTATGAATCAGTATTGATGCTTTATTACACTGCCTTTTATGAGATGACTTATCGACCTTACATATTGGAATTCTATATCATTGATATCTTTTTCTCTCTTTCTCTCACCCTTCCAGTTATCCACATCTTCTTCTCTATTTTACTTTAC